GACTTTGTATACCCTTCCGTTGTAAATAAATGATCTTATCCTAGATCCATCGGATTCATTGAGATCTGTTGACTTTGTATACCCTTCCGTTGTAAATAAACTATCTTATCCTAGAGCCAGTGTGGTCTTGAAATTTTAGAATAATGGAAACAGCAACCCTAGTCGCTGTCTTTCTATCTGGTTTACTTATAAGTTTTACTGGGTACGCCTTATATACCGCTTTTGGGCAACCTTCTCAACAACTAAGGGATCCCTTTGAGGAACATGGGGACTAGTTGAAGTAATGTACCTCCCACTATTGGGAGGCCTATTACTTCAATTGCAATTGAGATAATGAAAAATCAGTTCATTTTTTAGTTGGAACTTTTGGCGGCTCTCTAAAAAAGATAGCGAAAAAAATGATTCCTAGAGTTGACACTAACAGAAATGTATAAACCAATGCTTCCATAGATTCGATTGTGATTTATAATTATAGCTTCCATACCTATTTCCCTATTTTTTTTGGGGGGGGAGGGGGCCCATCTCCGAAAGAAGAAGATATAAAAAACGGCGGGTAAAATCAATATTTCTCTGGTCCCCTATACGAATATCAAACTGAATAACAAATCAGAAAAAAAACACACACAAAATGGATTCGAAAGACATGAAAACAATGTTGTATCAGACTACTTGTCTTCGTGTAGTTGGATCTCCAAGTTTTTGGAATGCTCCAAATTCGACTTGAGCATCCAAATCTGGGTCAATACCAGCAAAAACATCTCTGAAGAGGGTTCTAGCACCGTGCCAAATGTGTCCGAAGAAGAAGAGCAAAGCAAATGAAGCATGTCCAAAAGTAAACCAACCCCTTGGACTACTACGAAAAACACCGTCAGATTTCAAAGTCGCACGATCTAATTCAAAAATTTCACCCAATTGCGCGCGTCTAGCATATTTTTTAACAGTCGCGGGATCATTATAACTGACTCCATTGAGTTCGCCACCGTAGAACTCAACAGTTACACCTACTTGTTCAACACTATACTTCGATTCTGCCCTTCGAAAAGGAACGTCGGCTCGAACAATCCCTGCTCCATCTACCAAAACGACCGGAAATGTTTCAAAAAAAGTGGGCATCCGACGTACAAAAAGTTCACGCCCTTCTTTATCTCTAAAGATAGGATGTCCTAACCATCCAACCGCTATTCCATCCCCGTTATCCATTGAACCCGCCCTGAATAATCCCCCTTTTGCCGGATTATTGCCGATGTAATCATAAAAGGCTAATTTTTCCGGAATTTTAGACCAAGCTTCGGATAAACTTTGATTTTCGGCTAAGCCAGTACTAACTCTTCGATATATCTCTTGCTGGAAGTACCCTTGATCCCATTGATAACGAGTAGGGCCAAATAATTCAATGGGGGTAGTTGCTGAACCATACCACATAGTTCCGGCAACAACAAAAGCTGCAAAAAAGACAGCCGCGATACTACTGGAAAGCACAGTTTCAATATTGCCCATACGCAATCCTTTGTATAGGCGTTGGGGTGGTCGGACACTAAGATGGAATAGGCCTGCTAATATACCCAATGTTCCAGCCGCAATATGATGAGAGGCTATTCCTCCCGGAACAAAAGGATCAAAACCTTCCACGCCCCAGGCTGGATTTACATATTCTACTTTTCCAGTTAGTCCATAAGGATCGGACACCCATATTCCAGGACCATACAAGCCTGTTACATGAAATGCACCAAAACCAAAGCAAGCCACCCCCGCCAGAAATAAATGGATTCCAAAAATCTTGGGCAAATCCAAAGAAGGTTTTCCTGTCCGTTCATCAGTAAATATTTCGAGATCCCAATACACCCAATGCCAGATAGCTGCTAAAAAGCACAAGCCAGAAAACACAATATGCGCTCCGGCCACACCTTCGTAACTCCAAAGACCCGGATATGTTATCGTCCCTCCTGTGATACCCCAACCACCCCATGAATTGATTATTCCTAAACGAGTCATGAAGGGTATAACGAACATACCCTGTCTCCACATTGGATCAAGAACGGGGTCAGAAGGATCAAAAACTGCTAATTCATATAGAGCCATCGAACCGGCCCAACCAGCAACCAGAGCTGTATGCATTATATGAACAGCAAGCAACCGGCCGGGATCATTCAATACGATAGTATGAACACGATACCAAGGCAAACCCATGAAAAGACCCCTTTCTCAAAGAAAAAAGACACTACGCAACTTTATTGCATTGGAAAAGACTATACTCTGACTATGTTATGTCCCCCTCCCTTCGGGGATTCGTTCAGAGCAAGGGTTACTATTCATCTTTGTTTTCTTCTATTGGGAAGAATGGAACAATTCCGTTGGTAGGAAAAAGGATAAGCAGATTTATTCTATACTCAATAAGTAAGAATACGCAATGGGAAGGTTGAGGCCTTTTCTATGAGCAAGTGTGTCCGTACTGGTTCATCATTACAAGGGCCTATTTCGAATAATTTGACCTTATTCATTCTGTCTTTCTTTATGAATTTTTGAGAAAGGACAATATTAGAAAAACTAGAAAACCCTTCTTACGTTTCCACATCAAAGTGAATCTAGTCGTATTTTGTCTTTCATTTTATGGTGAATCTAGTCGTATTTTGTCTTTTTATGTTAGTTCAGTTTTAGAAATGAAGTCCTAATATAGGGAGGGAATTCTATGCCGAATCAAAGAAAGGCATTCGAGGAGTTTGATTATGAGGACTGCAAGGCCTATCAAAAACGGCTGTTAATATGGGTGTTGGAACTGAAATTAGCTGAAAAAGGAGAATTGAAGCCATAGGATATCCCATAAGCCTATGAACAATGTAAGGTGCTCATTCATTAGGATCTTGAGTTCGTCGCGAAAAAGTGGTGTTTTTTATGGAATCCGGGGGAACTTAGAGTGGATCCTTATAGATGCTGCCTCACGCAGCTTGACGATGCCGTAGATCTGCAGCGAGACGCTATCGAGCTGGTCCACAAGATGAAGCCATATGTATTCTTGCTGATCTACAGTCAACCGGAGGATAAGCGTCTTCAAGTTCGCACTAAAAGGAGAACCATTTTAACAGTGAGACGTCAATGCGTGGAAATTACGTCTGGCGATGTATCTACCTTCCCCGGATTGTTCCAGGAGCTAATGGGAGAAATGACTGCAATCGATGAGGAAATGTCTGGAGAAGACGAGAAATTGAAGCCGGTTTTTGAGTCTTTCCTTAGGGAAGTGGGCCCGAGAATCGTCTTGAAACTCACAAAATATTATGCTCACCCGAGTTTGGGCTACGAGGAATGTTTGTTTTGCAACAGCCGTTGGGTGCAAACATCCAATGAGCTGAAAAGAAATTTGATCGATTTACCTTGCTTCAAAACTCCCCAAGAGCTGGAGAAGTTTTTGGCCTTGAGTTTCCGTCGAACCTTTTATGCGGAGTTGCTGCAGTTTATAACCTATATGGATCTCTGATAGCCTACTCAGAAGGATCTCATCTCATACTTATCGTTGTCGACATGAAAGCGTAAGAACTCAATGGGCCTGAGAATCCCGTTGAGTTCTTACGAATTTGAATCGTTTGTTCGTCTAAATGACCGAATCATTTTCGGCTCTTTCCAAAGGCTTCATTCTCTTTTTTCTGATGATGGTTTTGAAAAATGAATTTCATGGAGTGATTTAGAAGACCTGCAGCTGGAGAGTCTCTCTCAAGACTTTAATAAATTAATACTTTAAAATAAAGTTAGAATCAAAAAGAATTCGAATAACAACGGAATCACTCGATTCCCGGGAGAACTTTCTATCTATTTCTTTTCTATAGATTTCTATAGATAAAGTGAAAGTCTCCGGTGTATAGAGAAGACCTTAGCGTTTAAGAAGTACCCATAGAAAGGATCGAATCCACTCTTTCTTTTGAATTTCTATTTCTTAGTTGAATACCCAGTAGAATACAATTTCTTATTTCGAGGTGAAATGTCTAGAAAAAAAGAAAAAATCGTGGTCGAGAAACTTATAGTAGCTAAAGCCGTTGGAATTTTGACTTTGTCCATTGGAAACCCGTTTTGTTCTTAATAGACTATGAAGAGGAAAAAGAATAATTGAAAGAAAGGAAATCAATTTAGTTATTCGACCAAGTTTGATTTATGCATATTCAATGACCAGAATTAGCCGGGGATATATAGCTCGGAGACGTAGAAGAAAAACGAGTTTAGTTGTATCAAGCTCTGGGGTAAGTCTTTCAAAGCTTATTACTCAACAAGAAATAAAAGCTTTGGCTTCGTCTGATCGGGATAGGGATAGACAAAAGAGAGATTTTCGTTGTTTGTGGATCACTCGAATAAATTCAGTAATTCGTGAAGGATGGGTATCCTATAGTTATAGTTATAGTAGATTAATTCACGATTTATATAAGAGACAGTTGCTTCTTAATCGTAAAATACTTTCGCAAATAGCTATAGCTAATAAAAATTTGATTTATCTGATTTCAAATTAGATCCTTAAATCAGAAGTAAAGTGGAAAGAATCTGCCGGAGTAATTTAAATAGAGTTACCCGGAGAATGAACTCCGGGAAAGTATAGTCAAAATGAATAAAATAGTATAAAATAAAGTAATCAAAAGAAATATGAATCAACACATTGAATAAAAATTTTGAAGTTTGCCTTCTTACCCGATTTTTGATTTGTTTTTGTCTTACGACAAGAGAATCAAATCCGAATTAGCGGATTTTTCGAGCAAAGGCTCAATCTGCGTTTGAGTTCGGGTGTGAATTTTGATTCAAGTGAAGAAAGAGTAAGCTTATTTTTTTGTCTCTCACGCTCGCCTTTTATTTATTGTCGTCTCTCACGGTCGACTTTTATTTCTTTCCATCTGACTTAACTTTATTTCTTGCTCTCGCCGTCAACTTCTTTATTTTCACTCCTGTGGCAGTATTAATAAAAGGTAACAAAGATAAAATACGAGCTTGTTTTATAGCAATAGTAATTAATCGTTGTTGTTTCAAGGTCACTTTATTTCTTCGTCTAGATAAGATTTTTCCTTGGTCACTAATAAATCGACTAAGTAAACTTATGTTTCGATAATCAATTCGATCCCCCGGTTGAATCGGGGGCAAACGCCTACGAAAAGATTGCTTGGATTTATGAAAAGGTCGCTGCTTGGATTTACGAAAAGGTGGCTTGGATTTATCCATGGTTTGTTTAGTTTATTCCTTAAAAATAAATAGGATTTTTTTTCTATTTAAATTATCTTATAATGATCTAATTAGATTATTATTTTTACCCCTCCTCGGAAGGGTGCAAGTGCTCGTTTCGAGCTATACCTCCCCGTGAATCGTATGTTTGTAACAATACCGACAGAATTTTCTCAATTCCAATCGATTAGGCGTATTGTGTCGGTTCTTTTTAGTAATATATCGGGAAATGCCTGTTGATGCCTTATTAGCCCCCTTTCGAACACAAGTAGTACATTCCAAAATAACGGTTATTCGGATATCCTTACCCTTGGCCATGAACCTCCCTTGAATTTTGAATTTACTCAACTCTTCTTCTTTCGACACGAAAGGAAGAAGAAAAAAGAAAAAAATAGAAGTTACTAACTTGAAATCAAATTATGAAAAATTTTGCTGCAATCAATATCTTAAAATATAAACGCTATTACAAATCACAGTCTTTCAAATTACAGTAGATACAGCAAGTATCGTGTATAATACTCTTCCCTAGACCCACATTTTAGATTCTACTTCCATTTAGCTCTTATTAGATTATTATAGAATTTTAATTTGAATCCGAGTCCCACAGGCGTTGAATCCACTTTGATTCTTTCTCTTTCCTCACTTTTGCTAAAAATTAGAAAAAAGAGAAAAGAGAAATAGAGGGGGAAGGACTGATTAGTAAGAGCTATTTCATTATATCTCGAATCTGCTTTATTCGTTCCCACGTCAATCAGTAGAATGAACAATAACTAGAATGAAAAAAAGGGGAAGGTCAATGCATCCGGGAAAAAACGATTAATCTCTATCAATAGACCTGCTAAAGACCCGAACCATAGAGTACTTAGTACCGGTGCCACGGAAAGATATGTTTTTAGATCTCGCATTGAAAAACCCCCTTCGTCACATAATAATAATACATATATGATCAAATGCGTATGTAGTGCAGGACCACTTATAATTGTACTATAATAGTAGACGGAACTAATTCAAATTGAAATGTACAATACTAGAGGAAATCTTTTTCTTAAAACATAATAGAAAAACGTTCTTTTCTTCGCGAGCATTTCCTCAAAATACTCAGTGAATTTTTGGACGGGTTCCGTTCCCTCTTTCATCTGGATAGAAGTATTTTATGAATATTCTATTTTATATAATATATATTATATGTTAAATCAGACTAAAAAGACGAACTAGACAGAGCAATTGTATAGATAGAATAGATAGAAGAAAAAATGCTGTGGAAAACAAGACAGGAATTTTCTACAATGACACTGTAAGCTAATTGGAGGGATGTAGCGCAGCTTGGTAGCGCGTTTGTTTTGGGTACAAAATGTCACAGGTTCAAATCCTGTCATCCCTAAGAATCCAATCCTTTTGTTTCCAGTCTTATCTTTTTTGCTAAGAAAGGCGCTCTTAGTTCAGTTTGGTAGAACGTGGGTCTCCAAAACCCGATGTCGTAGGTTCAACTCCTACAGAGCGCGGTTCCATTCTTCTTAGCTTCAAATAGTTTCACTAATTTGAACAGGAATCTGAATTTGACCTCCCGGATATTAAAGAAAGGAGGAGGTCAATCAAAAAACGTGATGTTAATTAATCAAAGGTCCAACTGATCGCCACGCCTGTATTGTAAATATGCAGTTACAAATAATCCAGCCACAGTAATAGGAATTAGGCCTAACACGATTCCAAATAGAAAAACTTCAATCATTTCAATTTTTTTGAAAGGAGAAAAAAGAGGTAATATCTATACTTAAATAGTAATCTGAATTACCATCAATCTCAATGACTAAGAACTGGCAATAGATAGGGTAAGTAATTATAGAGTTGATAGAAGTTAGCCGAAAGATTGCTTTTTCTGAATTTTGGGCAGTTCACCACATATGAATTTCAAATAAGGCGTATTTTGCTCAGCCCGATATATAAAGCTGAGGTTATAGTTAAAGCCGCTAGTAGAAACCCGAAATAACTAGTTATCGTAGGCATGAAGGAGCTAAATGAAATAGTGTCCTTTTGACATATGTTTATAAAAAAGCACTTTCCTAAGTTTCCATTTTTGCAAACTACAAAGAGCAGAGAAACAAAAGTACCAATTGAAAGTTTTGAATTCTATCCAATCGATTTTCTAGTTTAGAGCAAAGAGTAATCTTATCAAACTTTGACTTTCATTTTCAATCATTCCATGTTTATTAGATTTCAGAATAGTTTTATTCACATAATTAATATTTTGAATTAATGAGAAGAAATTTGAATTCATAAGAAGAAAAAAGTTATCACTCAATCACTCGAAAAATCAAA